TAGATATGCTCGAAAAAAGGACCAGATTATGCAATGATGAAAACGAACAAAAATACTTGCCCAAAACGTATGACCCCTTTTTGAGGGGACCATATCGTGGAACAATAAAAAAATTCTATTCACATATGATCATGAATGATTTAATCACTTCTACAGATACGGAGGATTCCATAGAAATCAATTGGATAAATAAGATTTATGGGCTACTTCCTAATAATTCTAATTATTCCAGAAAATTTGAACATCAAAAGAATCCGCCTGATAGGGAATCATTACTGAATTATATTGGTAATTCCTTAACCTCAATCAAAGAATTTCCTTTTGAGCCTGCACCCATTTTGCATTTTAAAAAATATTCTTTATTGAGAGAGCAAACAAGAATTGATTTTGAAAATCAAACAAAAGCTTTAAAATGGGTATTCGATGTAATTACAACTGATCCAAACGATCAAACAATAATTAGAAATAAATCTATTGGAATAGAAGAAATCCATAAAAGGGTTCCTCGGTGGTCATACAAATTAACTGATGATTTGGAAGAACAGGAGGAAGAAAATGAGGAAGAATCTAAGGAAGATCATGAAATTCGTTCAAGAAAAGCCAAACGCGTAGTAATTTATACTGATAACAATCAGAATACCAACCCTATTACAACTACAAATAATACTAATAATAGTGATCAAGCAGAAGAGGTGGCTTTGATACGTTACTCGCAACAATCGGATTTTCGTCGGGATATAATCAAAGGATCCATGCGTGCTCAAAGACGTAAAACGGTTATTTGGGAAATGTTTCAAGCAAATGTGCATTCTCCGCTTTTTTTGGATCGAATAGACAAAACATTTTTTTTTTCTTCTTTTTATATCTCTGAAATGATGAATCTCATTTTTAGGAATTTGGTGGGGAGAGAACCAGAACCAGAACCAGAATTGGAGAGAGAACCAGAATTGGAGAGAGAACCAGAACCAGAATTGGAAATTTCACATTTTGATTTTGAGGAGGAAGAGACAAGGGAAAAAGAGAAAAAAAACGAAGAAAAAAAAGAGAAAAATGAACGTATAGTAATATCAGAAACTTGGGATAGCATTATATTTGCTCAAGCAATAAGAGGTTTGATGTTAGTAACCCAATCTTTTCTTAGAAAATACATTGTATTGCCTTCATTGATAATTGCTAAAAATATTGGCCGTATGTTATTATTCCAATTCCCCGAATGGTATGAGGATTTGAAGGAGTGGAATAGAGAAATGCATGTTAAATGCACTTATAATGGTGTTCAATTATCAGAAACAGAATTTCCCAAAGATTGGTTAACAGACGGTATTCAGATAAAGATTCTATTTCCTTTCTGTTTGAAACCTTGGCGAAGATCTAAAATACGATCTCATCCTAGGGATCAAATAAAAAAAAAAGGAAAAAAAAACAATTTTTGTTTTTTAACGGTTTGGGGAATGGAAGCGGAATTCCCTTTTGGGAATCCCCGAAAACGACCTTCCTTTTTTGAACCCATTTATAAAGAACTCCAAAAAAAAGTTAGAAAAGTTAAAAAGGATTTCTTTCTACTTCTAAAAGTTTCAAAAGAAAAAACAAGATGGATCATTAAAATACTTCTAGTTCTAAAACGAATAATGAAGGAAATTCAAAAAGTAAACCCAATATTCTTATTTGAATTGAGCAAGGTGAAAGTATATGAAACGGCTGAAAATGGAAAAGATTCCGAAATAAATAATAAGATTATTCACAAATCAACCATTCAAATCCAATCCATGAATTGGACAAATTATTCACTCATAGAAAAAAAGATGAAAGATCTTTCTGATAGAACAATCACAATCAGGAATCAAATAGAACGAATCACAAAAGACAAGAAAAAAATAATTCTAACTTGTGCTGATAAAAGATCAAAATCACAGAAACATATTTGGCAGATATTCCAAAGAATAAATATACGATTAATACGTAAATCACATTATTTTATGAAATCTCTGATTGAAAAAATATATATAGATATCTTGCTATGTATGATTACCATTCACAGGATCTATTTCCAACTTTTCTTTGAATTTGAATCAACAAAAAAAATAATCAATAAATCCGTTTACAACGATCAAACAAATCAGGAAGGAATTGATGAAAGAGATCAAAATACAATGAACTTTTTTTCCACTATAAAAAAGTCCTTTTCGAATACTAATATTAGTAATAGTACAAAAATGTATTATGACTTATCCTCCTTGTCCCAAGCATATGTATTTTACAAATTATCACAAACCCAATTACTTAACAAGTATCAATTGAAATCTCTACTTCAATATCAGGGGACTTATCCTTTTATTAAGGATAAAATCAAGGATTATTGTATGACACGAGGAATATTTGATTACAATTCAAGACATAAGAAAATTCATAAGTCTGGAATGATTGAATGGAAAAACTGGTTAAAGGGGCATTATCAATACAATTTATCTAAAACCAAATGGTCGCGGTTAGTACCGCAAAAATGGCGAAATAGAATCAATCAACGTTATAGGATTCAAAATAAGGACTCAATTAAAGCGGATTCATATAAAAAAGAAAAAGACCAATTAATTCATTACGTGAAACAAAATTACTATGAAGCGGATTCATTGACAAATCAAAAAGAAAAATGGAAAAAACACTACAGATATGATCTTTTATCACATAAATATATGAACTATGGGGATAAGGAGGATTTTGATATTTATGGGTCAAGATTACAAGTAAACGGGGTTCACAAAATTCCATATAATTTCAATAAACCAAAATCCGAATCATTTTATGTATTGGTAAGTACAGCTATTAGTGATTATCTAGAAGAAAGATATATTATTGATACGCATAAAAATCTAGATAGAAAATATTTTGATTGTCGAATTCTACACTTTTGTCTTAGAAAAAATATCAATATTGAGACCTGGACCAATACACATATCGGTACCAAAATTGATAAAAATACTAAGACTGAAAAAAAAATCAACAACAAATTGAAAAAAAAAGATATTTTTTCTCTTATGATTCATCAAGAAATCAACCCATCCAACCAAAAAAGTATTTTTTTAAATTGGATGGGAATGAATCAAGAAAGAGTTTATCATACCATATCAAATCTAGAATCTTGGTTCTTCCCAGAATTTGTCTTACTTTTTGATGCATATAAGATTAAACCATGGATTATACCAATCAAATTACTTCTTTTTGACTTTTATTTTTATAAAAATAAAAGTCAAAATAAAAACATCAATATAAATAGAAAAAATAATCTTCAGATGATATCTCATCAAAAAAAATATCTTAAATTAGAAAATTCCAACCAACAAAAAAATGAGCAACAGGACCAAGTAAATCTTGTATCAGATCTACGAAAAGAAAACAAAAAAAAAGATATTGAAGAGAATTATGCGAGATCAGACATTACCATTAAAAAAGGTAAGAAGAAAAAACAATCCAAGAAAAACAAGAAAGCAGAACTAGATTTCTTCCTGAAAAAATATTTCCTTTTTCAATTAAGATGGGATGACTCCTTGAACCAAAGAATGATCAATAATATCAAGGTATATTGTCTCTTACTTAGACTGATAAATCCAAAAGAAATTGCTATATCCTCGATTCAAAGAGGAGAGATGCATCTGGATGTAATGCTAATTCAGAAAGATCTAGCTCTTACAGAATTGATAAAAAAAGGAATATTAATTATCGAACCAATTCGTCTATCTATAAAAAGGGATGGAAAATTGATTATATATCAAACTATAAGTATTTCATTGGTCGAGAACAATAAACACCAAACTAATAGAAAATGCATAAAAAAAAGTTATATTGATAAGAGGAATTTGAATAAACCCATTGTACGATATGGGAATATGCTTGTGAATGGGGACACAAATTATTATGATTTCCTTGTTCCCGAAAATATTCTATCTCCTAGACGTCGCAGAGAATTGAGAATGTTAATTTGTTTCAATTCCCATAATTGGAATGTTACGGATAGAAATAGAAATCCATTATTTTGCAATGAAAACAACATAAGAAACTCTGGAAAATTTTTGGATGAGGACAAGCATCTTAATACGGATACAAATAAATTCATTAAATGCAAATTTGTTCTTTGGCCCAATTACCGATTAGAAGATTTAGCTTGTATGAATCGCTATTGGTTTGATACCAATAATGGCAGTCGTTTCAGTATGTCAAGGATACATATGTATCCACGATTTAGAATTATTTAATTTAATAGTATATTTCCTATATCATATATATATATATCTATATTCCGTGACATTTTCGGTATATGAAAGCCGAAAGATGTATGCATATGCTATGTTATATTTTGGTAAATGATACAGATTGAATGGTGTATCCATTCAATTGGATATAGGAATAAATAAATTAGGGGAATCCTTTTAGATAGAAATAAATTCTTTTCTTTCGTTAATGTGGAAACATATTATCCCTTTCTATCCAAATCAAATTGAAAATTTGATTTGGATAAAATAAAGAAGTAGTATATGAATAAATCCAAATTTTTGTGTGTACTAGATGTGTGTACTAGATTAAAATAACCGGCATAATTTTTTTTTTATTTTTCCTGATCGGAAAAATCCATGAAAAAGAAAGAAAAAGGATAGAAAAATTTTTTATGGTCAAAAATTCATTCATTTCCATTATTCCACAAGAAGAAAAAGAAGAAAACAAAGGTTCTGTTGAATTTCAAGTATTTAGTTTCACCAATAAGATACGGAGACTTACTTCACATTTGGAATTGCACAAAAAAGATTTTTTATCACAAAGGGGTCTACGAAAAATTCTAGGAAAACGTCAACGGTTGCTGGCTTATTTGTCAAAGAAAAATAGAGTACGTTATAAGAAATTAATTGGTCAGTTGGATATTCGAGAGCCAAAAACTCGTTAATTTAATCGTTTGAATTTTTTAGTAGTATTCCATTTTTTGTTTTGATGAGTCTCGTTTTGAGGAATTCATGGAATAATGAATTAAGGAAGAAAAGATATGACAGTACCGGTTACAAGAAAAGATCTCATGATAGTCAATATGGGGCCTCACCACCCATCAATGCATGGTGTTCTCCGACTAATCGTTACTCTCGATGGTGAAGATGTTATTGACTGTGAGCCCATATTGGGCTATTTACACAGAGGAATGGAAAAGATAGCGGAAAATAGAACAATTATACAATATCTACCTTATGTAACACGATGGGATTATTTAGCTACTATGTTCACAGAGGCAATAACCGTAAATGCGCCAGAACAATTGGAAAATGTTCAAGTACCTCAAAGAGCTAGCTATATCAGAGTAATTATGCTGGAATTGAGCCGTATAGCTTCTCATTTGTTATGGCTTGGACCTTTTATGGCGGATATCGGTGCACAGACTCCCTTTTTCTATATTTTCAGAGAAAGGGAATTGATATATGATCTATTCGAAGCCGCCACAGGTATGCGAATGATGCATAATTATTTCCGTATTGGAGGAGTAGCTGCTGATCTACCTTATGGATGGATAGATAAATGTTTGGATTTCTGCGATTATTCTTTAACAGGAGTTGTTGAATATCAAAAACTTATTACGTGGAATCCCATTTTTTTGGAACGAGTTGAAGGAGTGGGCATTATTGGTGGAGAAGAAGCTGTAAATTGGGGTTTATCAGGACCGATGTTACGAGCTTCTGGAATCCAATGGGATCTTCGTAAAGTTGATCATTATGAGTGTTACAATGAATTCGATTGGGAAGTCCAATGGCAAAAAGAAGGAGATTCATTAGCTCGTTATTTAGTACGAATCGGTGAAATGAAGGAATCCATAAAAATTATTCAACAGGCTCTAGAAGGAATTCCTGGAGGACCTTATGAAAATTTAGAAGTACGACGCTTTGATAGAGCAAAGAATTCCGAATGGAATGATTTTGAATATAGATTTATTAGTAAAAAACCTTCACCCAATTTAGAATTGTCGAAACAAGAACTTTATGTGAGAGTGGAAGCCCCAAAAGGAGAATTGGGAATTTATTTGATAGGAGATAATAGTGTTTTCCCCTGGAGATGGAAAATTCGTCCACCCGGTTTTATCAATTTGCAAATTCTTCCTCAGCTAGTTAAAAGAATGAAATTGGCTGATATCATGACGATATTGGGTAGTATAGATATCATTATGGGAGAAGTTGATCGTTGAAATGATAATTGATACGACAGAAGTACAAACTATCAATTCTTTTTCTACATCGGAATTTTTAAAAGAAGTGTATGGACTAATATGGATTGTACCCATTTTGACCCTTATATTGGGAATAACAATGGGGGTACTAGTAATTGTGTGGTTAGAAAGAGAAATATCTGCAGCGATACAACAACGTATTGGGCCTGAATATGCTGGCCCGTTGGGAATTCTTCAAGCTATAGCGGATGGGACTAAACTACTTTTTAAAGAGGACCTCCTCCCATCTCGAGGAGATATTCGTTTGTTTAGTGTGGGACCGTCTATAGCGGTTATATCAATTCTACTAAGTTATTTAGTAATTCCTTTTGGGTATCGTCTTGTTTTAGCCGATCTCAGTATAGGTGTTTTTTTATGGATCGCCATTTCTAGTATTGCTCCTATTGGGCTTCTTATGTCAGGATATGGATCGAATAATAAATATTCCTTTTTAGGTGGTCTACGAGCTGCTGCTCAATCTATTAGTTATGAAATACCATTAACTCTATGTGTGTTATCAATATCTCTACGTGTGATTCGTTGGAATATGAACTTTGAACCTCTCTTCTAGAAATAAAAGAAAAAAGAAAGAGGTTCAATGTATTGAATAGATGTTTTCATTTTTTTTTTATTCAGCATTCGGGTTGATGAGTTAAACCAGATAGTTATATGAGTGAAACTAAACAGCTTCCAAATTTGTAGTAAGAAGAAACAATCTCATTCCCTATGTACAAGAATAAAGTTGAAGTAAAAATAAGCAGTGTAAACTGCTTACCCCAAGATTAAGATTTTTTGATTAGTCATCATATCTTGAAGCGGGCGCAAACAAAAGATCAACTGTATGGAGTTTCTACTACTGTCTCATATGTATTACTATACCGGGGATCAATCAAAAGTCAGTGGACGGTTAGGAACACCAAGGTACACAAAGGATTAGTAATGGAGATAATGTAAGGTATCAAAAAAGAGGTATTTCTTCATAAAACGAATCATAATAAGGACTTGAAATTGGTAGAAATGATCAAGTAGTACTTCCCTACGATTCCGATCTAGAGTATGCTCCTATTCACTGGTTAAAGAAATGACTATCAAGAACGAATTAATTCTTTATTTTATTTTTGAGTATCCTCCTCTGAGACAGAAGAACAGGAAAAAAGAAATGGAATGCAGTAATTGAATGAATAATAAAAAAAGGGGATCCCTATTTATTCTTTTCTCTATCCATATTCATACATATCGAATTCTTATCACGATTCATGAACTAATGACTAATTCTTTTTATTTTGTATTGATTGATATAAGGAGTATTTTATTGAAATATTAAGTTATTACCGAACAAAGAGAAATTTTTATTGTAAAGGATGAGATCAATTCGGAAGCACTTTTTTTATTATTCTAGCAGACAGAATTCCATTGGTCTAATTTGGGACTTTCCGATGTATCTTTATTCTATCCATCCAAAGATGGTGATAATACCGAACCCGTCCTTACATTTTTTTTGTGGCCATCGAGGAGCCGTATGAAGCTGAGGTCTCACGTACGGTTTTGAAATAGCGATGGGAACAGTGATGTTATTATCGACTATGATTATCTAACAGTTCAAGTACAGTTGATATAGTTGAAGCACAGTCAAAATATGGTTTTTGGGGGTGGAATCTGTGGCGTCAGCCTATAGGATTTATTGTTTTTCTAATTTCTTCTCTAGCCGAATGTGAGAGATTGCCCTTTGATTTACCAGAAGCGGAGGAGGAATTAGTAGCAGGTTATCAAACCGAGTATTCGGGTATCAAATATGGTTTATTTTATCTTGCTTCTTACCTAAATTTATTAGTTTCTTCATTATTTGTAACAGTTCTTTACTTAGGTGGGTGGAATTTACCTATTCCGTATATATCCATTTCTGAGCTTTTCGGAATAAAAAAAATCGCCGGCATTTTTGGAATAACAATGGGTATCCTTATTACATTAACTAAAGCTTATTTGTTTCTCTTCATTTCTATCACAACAAGATGGACTTTACCTAGAATGAGAATGGACCAGTTATTAAATCTTGGATGGAAATTTCTTTTACCTATTTCTCTAGGTAATCTGTTATTAACAACTTCTTCCCAACTTGTTTCATTATAAATAAGAGAATACGATAACACTATTTTAGATTCATAATCTCTATCAAACAAGAGAAAGAAACGTCAAATTTTTCATGTATATCTACAATATGTTCCCTATGGTAATTGGGTCCATGAATTATGGTCAACAAACAATACGAGCTGCAAGGTACATTGGTCAAAGTTTCATAATTACCTTATCCCACACAAATCGTTTACCTGTAACTATTCAATATCCTTATGAAAAATCGATCACATCAGAGCGTTTCCGGGGTCGAATCCACTTTGAATTTGATAAATGTATTGCTTGTGAAGTATGTGTTCGTGTATGCCCGATAGATCTACCCGTTGTTGATTGGAGATTTGAAAGAGATATTAAAAAGAAACAATTACTTAATTATAGTATAGATTTCGGGGTTTGTATATTTTGTGGTAACTGTGTCGAGTATTGTCCAACAAATTGTTTATCAATGACTGAAGAATATGAACTTTCTACTTATGATCGTCACGAATTGAATTATAATCAAATTGCTTTGGGTCGATTACCAATCTCAATAATTGGAGATTACACAATTCAAACAGTTATGAATTCGACTCAAATAAAAATAGACAAAGATAAACCCTTTGATTCAAGAACAATTACCGATTACTAAGATTTTGTTTTGATATAAAGGATCCAAGCTTTTTATTTTGGGTAGTCAGTAACTACAAATAAAAACTAATGATTGTTGAGAATCACTCTTTGATTTAAACTAAAAATATATTTTTAGTGATGATTTCAAAATAGCAAATTTCAACTACTTTTTTATTTTTTTTTCTTTCGGATAAATATAAATAAAGTAAGGTTGGCCCGATAATTTTATCTATATCTACATTAATCCATATCCAAATTCAATTCAATTATAAATGTATCATATACATTATTATATACAAGAAAACAAAAATAGGGTAACCCCTTTTCCTTTCCTGGACCATTTATTTAGTAAAGTTAAAGTAAGGTCATGAAATAGTTAAAGTTATTTATTTTGTATTTTATACATAATGGGTTTACCTGGACCAATACATGATATTCTTGTTGTATTTCTGGGGTCAATTCTTGTATTAGGGGGTCTGGGGGTAGTATTATTTACCAATCCAATTTATTCTGCCTTTTCATTGGGATTGGTTCTTGTTTGTATATCCTTATTCTATATTTCATCGAACTCCTATTTTGTAGCTGCCGCACAGCTCCTTATTTATGTGGGAGCCATAAATATCTTGATCATATTTGCTGTAATGTTCATGAATGGTTCAGGATATTCCAATAATTCCTATTTTTGGACCATTGGAGATGGGGTCACTTTGATGGTTTGTACAACTATTCTTTTTTCACTAATTACTACTATCCCAGATACGTCATGGTACGGAATTATTTGGACTGCAAGGTCAAACCAGATTATGGAACAGGACCTAATAAATAACGTTCAACAAATTGGGATTCATTTATCAACAGATTTTTATCTTCCGTTTGAACTCATTTCAATAATTCTTTTAGTTTCCTTGATAGGTGCAATTACTATGGCTCGACAATAAGCAATAAAAATACTTAACTTATAATGATTCCCAATTCTTAGAATTATAACTAAATTCTAAATAAATAAATAGAAATTTTTAGTTAAATCTATCTACCGTCAATATCTTCTTTTGTTGTGTAATTGTTCTATTCTAATCAATTGAATCGGTTGAATTGTTATTCATATTGAAATGAATCGAGATTGATAAGGAGTTAGTCAATGATGTTTGAGCATGTCCTTTTCTTGAGTGTTTATTTATTTTCTATCGGTATCTATGGATTGATCACAAGTCGAAACATGGTTAGAGCGCTTATGTGTCTTGAGCTTATACTAAATTCGGTTAATATCAATCTTGTAACATTTTCTGATATATTTGATAGTCGCCAATTAAAAGGAGACATTTTCTCAATCTTTGTTATAGCCATTGCAGCTGCTGAAGCAGCTATTGGACTTGCTATTGTTTCGTCGATCCATCGTAACAGAAAATCAACTCGTATTAATCAATCGAATTTGTTGAATAATTAGTGATAATCATCATAGATAATTTAAATAAAGACACATAAAAATATTTAATAGAATTGAAATACTATTTTTTATTGAATTTGAATGCAATTCAATAAAATGGAATTGCATTTTTATATTTATATTGAAATAATGATGACCAATTTGTTGGCCAATTAATTTTAATTCACATGTGTAACTCGTATCATCATAATTGTTGAAACGAAAATCAAAGTGTCTTGACCTTTTCTCATAAACAGATTGATTTAAGAAATATATTGATTGTTTTTAATAAACCACTGTTTCGTCTGGTGTCTACAATATTACAATATATAATATATGATTCATTTACTACTAATTTGATTTGACCAGATCGAAAATCTTTTATGTTCAAAACTGTAATTTATAGATCCAATGTCACATTCAGTAAAAATTTATGATACATGTATAGGGTGTACTCAATGTGTACGAGCTTGCCCCACAGATGTATTGGAAATGATACCTTGGGACGGATGTAAAGCCAAGCAAATAGCTTCCGCGCCAAGAACCGAGGACTGTGTAGGTTGTAAGAGATGTGAATCTGCCTGCCCAACAGATTTTTTGAGTGTCCGCGTTTATTTAGGGCCTGAAACAACTCGCAGCATGGCTCTATCTTATTGATACGTTACAAAAAACTCCACTTGAATCATTTGTGATTCCTCTTTACCGACAAAAGCCCGTGCTCGACAAAATATATTATTTTGAGGACGGGCTTCTCTGGTCAAAATGTATCTTGTCTTTATCACGAGTTATTTTCCTTGGTTAACAATACTTGTTGTTTTACCGATATTCGCGGGTTCCTCAATTTTCTTATTCCCTCATAGAGGGAATAAGATGTTTAGGTGGTATACTATATGTATATGCTTATTAGAACTCCTTCTAACGACTTATGCATTCTGTTATCATTTCCAATTGGATGATCCATTAATGCAATTGAAGGAAGATTCTAAATGGATAGATGTTTTTGATTTCCACTGGAGACTAGGAATCGATGGGCTTTCCATAGGACCCATTTTACTGACAGGATTTATCACTACTTTAGCAACTTTAGCAGCTTGGCCAATTACTCGAAATTCGCGGTTGTTCTATTTCCTGATGCTAGCAATGTACAGCGGTCAAATAGGATTATTTTCCTCTCGAGACTTTTTACTTTTTTTCATCATGTGGGAGTTAGAATTAATTCCTGTTTACTTACTTTTATCCATGTGGGGGGGAAAGAAACGTCTCTACTCGGCTACAAAGTTTATTTTGTACACTGCAGGGGGTTCCATTTTTTTCTTAATAGGAGTTCTAGGTATGGGTTTATATGGTTCCAATGAACCAACATTAGATTTTGAAAGATTAATTAATCAATCATATCCTGTGGCATTGGAAATAATATTCTATTTTGGCTTCCTTATTGCTTATGCTGTCAAATTGCCGATTATACCCCTACATACATGGTTACCTGATACCCATGGAGAAGCACATTACAGTACATGTATGCTTTTAGCTGGAATCCTATTAAAAATGGGCGCATATGGATTGATTCGGATCAATATGGAATTACTACCCCACGCTCATTCTATATTTTCTCCTTGGTTGGTGATAATAGGAACAATGCAAATAATCTATGCAGCTTCAACTTCTCTTGGTCAACGTAATTTAAAAAAGAGAATAGCCTATTCCTCTGTATCTCACATGGGTTTCACAATTATAGGAATTGGTTCTATAACCGACATGGGACTCAATGGAGCTATTTTACAAATGCTCTCTCATGGATTTATTGGTGCTGCACTTTTTTTCTTGGCGGGAACGAGTTGTGATAGAACACGTCTTGTTTATCTCGAAGAAATGGGAGGGATATCTATCCCAATGCCAAAAACATTTACCATGTTCAGTAGCTTCTCGATGGCTTCTCTTGCATTGCCAGGAATGAGTGGTTTTGTTGCGGAATTTTTAGTATTTTTTGGACTAATTACTAGTACAAAATATCTTTTAATGTCAAAAATGCTAATTACTTTTGTAATGGCAATTGGAATGATATTAACTCCTATTTATTTATTATCTATGTTACGTCAGATGTTTTATGGATACAAGTTATTTAATATTCCAAACTCTAATTTTTGGGATTCTGGACTACGAGAACTATTTCTTTCAATCTGTATCTTTCTACCCGTAATAAGTATTGGTATTTATCCCGATTTTGTTCTCTCGTTATCAGTTGACAAGGTACACGCTATCTTATCCAATTATTATCATAGATAGTGTTTCATTAATGAAACGGAAGGAAAGTCTTATAATTCTTTTAATTTAATATTTTGAAAATCGTTTGCTGTACTGTATAATGAAAAAAGAAATAAAATGAATAAGAATTGTAATTAGATACATCTCGAGTTTTTGAGAACCATTTAAATTTGAATGATTCCTTGATTCAAACGGTTCTCAAAAACTCATAAAAACAAACTTTCGTTATATATGGGATGATGCTTTTATCTTATGTATTCTTCATGTAGTTTATTCAATTAGATGTTTATGTGAATGAACCATAACTATGTAGACCTATTCCTAATAGATTGATCCCAAAATAGCATATCCAAATTATAATAAATCCTATAGAAGCTACAAGTGCCGAATTCGTACCTTTCCAATTTATATTTGTTCTAGTATGTAAATAAATCGCGAATATGGTCCAAGTAATAAATGCCCAAGTTTCCTTGGGGTCCCAATTCCAATAGGATCCCCATGCCTCATTAGCCCATACTGCTCCACAAAGAATACCTATGGTTAAAAAGGTAAACCCTAGACTAATGACACGATAACTCCAATAATCCAAACGCTCAGTTAATTGATATTTGTAATAATTTTGAAATGAAGGAAAAGAAGTGTTTTTAAAAACACTTCTTTTTTCATTCAAATATTCAATCTCACCAAAGAAAAATGACTTAATTAATAAATTATTGCTTTTACAAAAAATTTTGATGTTTTTTCGAAATGTAATGACTAGAAGAGCGACTGATAATAATGATCCGCATAAAAGAGCTGCATAGCTCAATAACATCATACTTACGTGCATCATTAACCACTGAGATTGTAGAGCAGGTACTAATATTGTGGATTGATGCATTTCAGTTGAAAGACCCGACATGGCAAAGCCTTGAGTAAAAATGGTACTTGGTGCAATTATTGTGCTTAAATCGTTTTTAAGGTTACGTATCTTGGGAATCATATGAATAATGAAGAAACTACACGAAAGGAAGATTAATGACTCGTATAAATTACTTAATGGAAAATGTCCCGAAGAAATCCAACGAGAAATTAATAATCCTGTTATAGAGAAAAAGGTAGCTATCATCCCTTTTTCTGATGAATCACGTAATCCTACAATTTTGTGGACTAATAAGGTCATCAAATGAATCATAATCACAATTGAAATGATCGAAAAAGAGATATGAGTTAATATATGTTCTAAAGTCACAAATATCATAAAAGGGGTCCCATTACAGAATTGGAAATCGCGAATTGAATACATTTTAGGATCTATTGTATCTCTTTTAGAAGATGCCGCCACTCGGACTCGAACCGAGATGCTTTAGCACTGCTTCCTAAGAGCAGCGTGTCTACCGATTTCACCACGGCGGCTTACTTGAAATAATAATAGTCAATTCATGTTGAATCGTCGAGATTCAAGGATTCAATATAGTTTAGGAAACATTAATTAGAATCAATGAATAAAGACTGGTTTGTGGTTTAAATATTTGAATCTTCAATAAAATATCTACCTAGGTAGTATCGTCGTGGGTTTTTTAACAATCAACTTTCGTGTACTAGAAACTAAGTTTTCTCCAAACAGTTGGAACTCCATAGTTTTTTCTCGTTTGAGGTATAAAACTAAGAATTGTCTTTTTTTCTCAATTTTTTTATGATTTGTTTTTCATTTATCCGATTTCATGGATTCAAATGAAAAAGATTGAGTTTTTTTTTTCAATGAACAAAATCAAATAACTAGGATTTCATATCTATCACAATTTCATCATTAAATACAAATAATTTGTTATTTTTCTAATGATTTCGATACCTTAGTATATTTTAATTTTAGTATATTTAAATTAAAGTATTAATATTCTTTATTGCGCATATAATTTATAATTTATAATACCATTTACAAAACCAATTAAGTTTTGGGATAGGCATATAACAAAAGAGTTTCAATCTCTATCACAATTGTACTTTTCACAATAGAAAAGTACAATTGTGATAGGTAAAAAAATAATACTTAGAACCCAATATACAAAAAACTCTTATTCTATATATCACAGCAGTGAGTTCTAAGTAATATTGAGAAATTTAATACAGAAAAATATATTAGTTAACATTAATCTTACAAAATTTGGGGTTTTTTAGGCTATATCAATTGAGATTATTCTAAGACTTTATTATTTGTTTGTCGCACAAAAAAACTTTTTGAATGCCCGGTGGAAACCGATTTCGCTAAAGAAAAAGTTTTTACTGCAACTAAATATCCTTTTTTCTTCCAAATATTTCTACGAATACGTTTTTTTGACATAGAAGTACGTTTTTTTGGAACTGCCAT